CTTCCATTTAAAATTCAATTTGAATCAGAAAAGAAATAGGTGATTTATTGGGTTATCAAATGATACATAGTACGATACAGTCAAAACAAGGTATTTATATTATAGTAAGAAAAAATTCGATACCTCGGAAACAAGTCAAACTCATCAACGGACTCTCCAGACCCTCCCTTTCCATATAATAGATTTATTTCATTTATAGGATAACAAGATAGTTAGAAGCCCTTTATTTTATCAATCCAATCGCTCTTTTGATTTTGAAAAAAAAAATCTCTTTATCAATATACTGCCTTCTTCTACACATTTATCTCTACCCCATAAAGGGGAATAGCTAATAGTTAGGACTCATAAGAAATTTCTAATCCACTCATCGGAAAAGCTTTTCCCGCATTAAGCACTAATATATTTTTAACGTCTAATTAGATGGGGGAATCATTCAAAAATGAAGAACAGAAGCTCGTTACTTTTTATTTCCCTAGAATTGGAACCTCTAGTAAGGCTCTACCCATATATTCATTCGACCCCCCAAAATGCTTTTTAAAAAATTGAATTTAAACAATTGAAATAAGATTTTGGACCTATTCAGTAAGAATGAAATATTCTCAGAATTATCCTACGACATGCTGCTTTTTCCATTCATTCCTTTCAGGATCAGTCGTGGTCTTACAAACTCTACCGATGGTATGGACGAATCTGTTGCTTCATACAAATGTGTAAAAGATGCTAGTCGCACTTAAAAGCCGAGTACTCTACCGTTGAGTTAGCAACCCAAATAAACAAATTAGAATGTGTAGATACAATCAGAATCCAAATAAATAACGAAATTGAATGGTACAACACAATCAAACCATTAAAAAAAAAAAACTCTAACCCACTCTGAACATAATAAAAATGAACAAACCCGACGAAAATACAAAAAATTCTCAAATAAAAGATAAAATAAGGATAAAGTCAAAGATTTTCAAATATTTATAGACCGCCTCTTGTCTCTCTTCTCTTATATTATCCATTAATTAGTATATATCGAGTTTAATTGATTAAAATCTTAATCAAAAAAGACTTCTTGTATGACAGAAAATATAAGAGCCTATTATTTGAATGAAATAAAATTTATGGAACAGGGATAAATAGATCCATTTATCCACGATCGGATTATATTTATTTGATACACTGTTGTCAATATGAATATTGAGAAAAGCATATGTATACAAAAGAGAAAACAAATTCTAAATCGAACTAACAATTCCGATTTCAATCAATTCAAATTATTTAAATAGAAAAAAAAGCGAAGGACTTGTGTTGGATTGGCACTATATATAATATAGGTGGAAGACTAAATTAAGGAAGACGGGGAGAAGTAGAAAAAAAATGAGGTTTATTCAATAACTAAAATAAGCAGATTTCGTCCTTTGTTTTTTTTGTTCATAGAGTTCCAACGAAAACGGGGGTAATGTCAAATTTTTATGTCTATAGACCCCATTACTTCTACGTCATTTCTTATTTATTCACTTGATTTTTTTTCTATCTATTTTATTTTATTAATTGAATTTTGTTTGTTGATTAAAGCGAAGTTCCGTAAAAACCCCCGCCCTTTTTGAAATATCATAAACAGTTCCTGTAGGTTGAGCGCCTTTTTCAAGGAAGTATAGAATAGCAGGAACATTTAAATAGATTTGATTCTTTATCGGATCATAAAAACCCACTTTCCGAAGATCTCTTCCCTCTCGTCGGGATCGAACATCAATTGCAACGATTCGATAAATGGCTCATTGGGATAGATGAAGAATACCCCCCCTAGAAACGTATAAGAAGTTTTCCCCTCGTACGGCTCGAGAAAATTGAAATTATGTCTATGTATAGAATTACAATATCAAATATATCCATAAAATCATCAAATTAATTAGACTATTGATTTTAGTACTTTTTTCTTATTCTTACCCAACAAAAAAGAAAATTAGTCGTATTTGCACCCTCATAACTCAAGTTGGATAACTCTGAAATAACTCAAAAGAGAAACCTTTTAGATATTTCATCTATTGAGCGGTCTCTAACCCTTTAATTGTCTGTCTTCTTTAGAATCCATTTTGATTATTTTCTGATCTAGTTGTTAAGACAATTGAAAATGGTATTTCCTTGTTCCAGGATCTTTGCCTTGAATCATTGGGTTTAGACATTACTTCGGTGATCTTTAAATCCTTTCAAAACGGCAGCAACATACCATTTTTGTGATTTCTTTCTGTCAAAGAATCATACGAATGTTTGATTCCTGCGTAATACACTTTCCTTTTGATTTGATCGAAAGAGTTTTACCAATTTCAACAAACTTTCCTTTTGAATTGGAAATTTTCTCGAATAGGACCCTTTAAGTTTATGTATCGAAAATATACTTACGAAGCTGTTCCAATTTATTGATTGATACTAACCCTAGATTCTTGCCCCTGAAAAATAAATCAATACTTTCTACTCGAGCTCCATCCTATACTATATTATATCACACCCCCCAAAAAAAGAGAGTTACAGCGGAACAGAACAAATGATGTCGAGCCAAGAGCACTTTCATTCTTATATAATATATAAAAAAATGGTGGATGTAAGACTCCACAGCGGATCATGTCCTTCAAGTCGCACGTTGCTTTCTACCACATCGTTTTAAACGAAGTTTTACCATAACATTCCTTCAGTTTGGAGTTTGGAACCCATATGTAATTGATTCAATTATGGAATCATGAATAATCATTGGTTCGGATAGAGATTAATAGAATTTAATATTGTAAATTCTATAAAAATAATTTTTTTTTATTTCTATTTTCTTATTTATATCATTCTAAATTTTAGAATATTTTTTCGATTATTGTAAAAATCAAATAAGTTAACTAAATTATAACTAATATAATACGAATAAATAAATATAATACAAAGAAACAAGTTATTTTGAATCTGTATCTTCAAGTAACATAATAGTGGTAGCATAAATTCAACAATTTCACACTTCTTCAAGTATCAAGAACTCATAGGAGTTCGTTACAAAGATTGAATTGATTGAAAAATCTCCTATCCGATATAATTATTTGCATTTTGCATAACATAAAGTTTTACAGCTTTTACAGCAAGGACTTTCATTTTTTATCATCAGTAAGAGAGAGAGAAATTCATATTGGATTAAACCATCTGTGATTAAAAAAAGATAGATAAAAAAACACTGATGTAAGGGAGAAATTTTATGTTGTTATTTTTTCATATTTATACTGTAAAATAGTTTGCGTGTTATTTGAACTCAATTAAATTTGTGAAAAAAATATGATTCCGTGGATTATGAAAAAAAAATAAGAATCACATTCTATACCAATATTCTACTCTTAATACAGAGGCTGTTCGAAAAGGCAATCTTTTATATATATTTTATTATGATATATTTTATATATCAAAATAAAATTATAAATACATTAATAAATATATTATATTAATAGAATGTTAATATAATGATCACATTATATAATAATATAGATAGACGAGGTATGCTCTGGGACGGAAGGATTCGAACCTCCGAGTAGCGGGACCAAAACCCGTTGCCTTACCACTTGGCCACGCCCCATTTATTTCTATTCGACACTAATAAACACTAATATTGGTACGGGTTATTCGTCAACTCCAGTCTAAATATCTATTATTTATAAAATGGATTACTAGAATTTTTATACATGTAGACTATACATGTAGACATAGAATTAAACTGAATTTATTGATCATTACATATAATTCAATTAAGATATTGTACGAAAGTATGATTTATTCTATTCTCTTTTGATTTGAGATATAGAAGGATTTTTGATTGGGTGAGTTCAAATCAAAGAAAGTTTTTTGGTCTTTCTTATTTATTTTTATTCATTTTTTTTTCTTCTATCAATAATACTCTATTTATAATAATAAAATATAATAATAAAAAACTCAATTTAATTTATTAATAACTCAATCAAAATAAATACAATTATCCCCAAAAACAAAATGTTTGTTATGCTTAATATTTTAAGTTTGATCTGTATCTACCTTAATTCTGCTCTTTATTCCAGTAGTTTTTTCGTCGCCAAATTGCCCGAAGCCTACGCTTTTTTGAATCCAATTGTAGATGTTATGCCAGTAATACCCCTGTTCTTTTTTCTCTTAGCCTTTGTTTGGCAAGCTGCTGTAAGTTTTCGATGATATTGTTAATAAAGTCCCAGACAAATTCATGATTTATTCGAAAAAAAAAAAAAAATTCGTGGAATTGATAAGATCAGATACGTCTTACACTTTCAATTCAAATATTGAAATTCTTGTACAACCGCGACAAATCCGGATCACCCCACTTTATTTCTTGGTGTCAAAATAAAAAAAGGTAGGGTATGTGGCATAAAAGTGGAGAATCTATTCTCTTTTTTCCTAAAAAAATCTTGGAGATTGTGTAATGCTTACTCTCAAACTATTTGTTTACACGGTAGTGATATTCTTTGTTTCTCTCTTTATCTTCGGATTCCTGTCTAATGATCCAGGACGTAATCCTGGACGTGAAGAATAAAAAATAAGGTTTTTCTTTGCTTGATTTTAAACTGTTATTAGTAAGATTTTATCTATTCCACTTCTTTAACTATTCAGTTTTAACTATTAATAAAAAAGAGCTCGCGATAAATTCGAAAGAAAATGCCAAGTCATCAATGAAAACGGAAAGAGAGGGATTCGAACCCTCGGTACGAAAAACTCGTACAACGGATTAGCAATCCGACGCTTTAGTCCACTCAGCCATCTCTCCTCTCAATTGAAAAGGGATAATACTATGTTACATTATAAAAAATAAGGCTTGAAAACGCCCGTCATAGTATATACTCTTATTTTTTGATTTCGTGATTTCGTCCGAAGGGGCTTTTTAGTTCCACGGCCCGGCCTGGTCAGTACTTAGCCGGGCCCGCCCTTTTGTTCCAACAAATCATAAATCAAAAGATTTATTAAATTTGAAAATAAATAAAGAAAAA